ATACTTATTCTATGTTAGATTATATGATTATATGAAATTTATATGAGATTCGAATATATGTACATAGATACGTTTTATCTGCATAGCGGCTGATTAAGGAACAAGGGATTGGATTTACCTAGTGAGTATAGTATAGGTAAAATGGGTTTATTGATATTGGATTTTCTAAACATCAATGTAATGAATTATTTCAAAACCGATTCTAATTGAATTGATCCTTATCCTAACGAAATTCATTTGATTGATACATGTATCCACCAATTCAAAACATAGATACAAGATTTTTCATCGAATCGTTGATAAATGGATTCAATTTGTCTCTCAACCAAATTCTTATCGAAAAACCATTTTTCAATAACTTGTTGATCCCTATCCCTCTTCCCGGATTTCCAGATTGATTATCGTTTTTTAATTTCCCGGCTTAGTGTGAGATAGAAATATGCCCACCGAATCCTTCTTAAGAATCAATGAAAGTGAAAGAAATGAAGTTTAACCCCCTCGCCTTTTCTTTTCCGGCAAACCAATCATTCCCCGAAAGGCTCCTATCTCTCTTTCCTATTACTTTTTTTCTATTTTTAGAATTATAGAGTGGGGATTGGACTGAACAATTTAAAAATGAGAATGATTAATCTAAAAATTCTATGGAATTATGAAAGACGGAAAGATCCTTCTGATCGAGTCATATCATTTCATATCATTCCATTATATTGACAATTTCAAAAAACTGTTCATACTATTATTATAGTATAATGGCGGTTGGGCAAGTATGCCCCCATCGTCTAGTGGTTCAGGACATCTCTCTTTCAAGGAGGCAGCGGGGATTCGACTTCCCCTGGGGGTAGGGTTAGGGTACTACGAAAGGAAGTTGATCGTGGATTATCAATAAGGACTTCAATTTCTTTTTCCTGGGTCGATGCCCGAGCGGTTAATGGGGACGGACTGTAAATTCGTTGGCAATATGTCTACGCTGGTTCAAATCCAGCTCGGCCCAATAATTCGCCGATCCACCATGAAATGATGTAACCCCGTTTGTTGTTCTCCGAAAATGCCCAATGAACTTTGATACACAAGAATCAAAATCTGCTACATCCCTACCACAATCAAAATATAAAAAGGTTTGAATTGAATGAAATCGGAAATCGTAAGAATATGCATGCTGTACACTTTTTTCCTGGGATTGTAGTTCAATTGGTCAGAGCACCGCCCTGTCAAGGCGGAAGCTGCGGGTTCGAGCCCCGTCAGTCCCGATGGATAGAAATCCAATAAAAAGATACATCAATTCATTTCTTCTGTGAAAGGGAGTCAAAATAACAAACAGAATCTCATTCCTAACAGGGATCTCTCTTTTTTTTTTTTTTCTTTTTTTCGTTTCACATTTCTCATCAAACAAATAGGGTAATTTCCTTTTCTTCAACTAATACTGATTGATGGAAAAGAAACATATGGGGATTAGCACAATTATTAGTAGCGTCGTATTCAGGATTCCAAGAGAAAGAGATACTGTACTACTAGACCTGGCTTTTTCGATTACTCCCGATCTGTGTAATAAAATATAGTACTATATAATATGTTTACAGCGAACACACAAATGGAATTTGCACGATACAAAAAAAGGGAGTTCCTTTGATTTTGATCGAACACTTTAGGATTCAAAGTTTATCCTATTACTAATCGAAGGATGAGAATATTAAAAAAAAAGTAAAGGAATTTTTTTTTGATTGGATCAGAAAGAAATTTTTGAATTTGGTATGGATAAAAGATCTTCCTATGTTATACTATTCAATTCTTGACGATGAATCGATTTGATAGTTCAGATATTGTTATTCATGATATTGATCCGATTCGATATCATCGAGATGTAATTTATACGATTTAATTTACCGACGAAAGATTTATCATCTCTATGGGATTAAATCCCGAGTTATTGCGAATTAAAAAGAAATCTAACGATGAGATTATGGAAGTAAATATTCTCGCATTTATTGCTACTGCACTGTTCATTCTAGTTCCTACTGCCTTCTTACTTATAATTTACGTAAAAACGGTAAGTCAAAGTGATTAGTTTGACTTAAACTTTACTTCTTAGTTCTTATCAATGCAATGATGGAAGAAAAAATGAAAAAAAAAAATTTCAATTTTGCGTCTTACTCTTAAATGAAATGATCGGACTAGAATCAGCAGTATTCTATGAAATCTGATAGTATGGTAGAAAGAAATAGATTTTATTTCTTTCTACCCCATACCCATACTATTGTAGTGTATAAAATTTTACTCTATAAAGATAGAGGTTTAATATGAATCGATTTACAATATCTATCTTCATATATTCATATATATAGTCAATCGCATATATGCAATGCACAGCACATAGCGTCCAATTTTTTTGTTTCATCTATTTGATTTGTATTGGTTCCAATCAATCTGAAATAATCAAAGGGCAACTTTTTTTGGTCCGATTCGAATTTCTAGATTTCTTATTATTTTCAAGACCAATCCCGGTATCGTATTAAAAAAAATCAAATAATCTTTTTAGCATTCCGAAGAAGTAATTAATTAAATTAAATAGTTAACAGAGGATCTAGGGGTTCTATGGGAAACTTTTTCCTATTTCAAAAATATTAGTAAAACCCAACCGATTTTTAACGTTTGAACCATGATATGAAATGAAAACATAAATCCAATTTCGAAACTCAAATCAATAAAAAACCAAATAATAAAACAAGCGATAAGCACGTAATATGTGACTCGCCTAAGGCAACGGCAATATCTTATTATGTGTAGTATTTCCTTAGACAACTACTATGTCTATTTTGTTTCCTATAGAAAGTGTGTATCTGCGCTTAATAACTAATAAAAAACGGGTTCCGCGGTTCCTCATTGTCCATATATCACTTTGGTAAGAGCCAGTTCATCGAGAAATCTTAGAAAGAATTTGGTTGGAATAAGTTTTCGATTATTTGTATTACCTTGACTTTCAAAATACAAACCTGGGAAAAAGTCAAATATTTGTTTAATTGAAAGAGTATTTTCTATTTCTATATTATCCATAGAATACATTATTCCATTCGAATAAACTAGAATTCCAAAATGCAGATATTTTTTGAATTTTTTAATTATTGAATTAATTATTAAATAGAAAAATGAAATTTAAGAACCCATCTATAAAACAATGGATACAGTTTTTTATTTTAGTTTTTTCCCTCAACTCACTTAGTAGTATTTTTAGAGTCCACTTCTTCCCCATACTACGAGGGAAAGGGAAAATGTAAAGACTACCATTAAAGCAGCCCAAGCGAGACTTACTATATCCATGTAAATTATGTCTCCTATTTCTATCAATATGAAGGAATTATTTCATTTTTTTTATTGTTCACTAAAAATAAATAATAGTGGAATCACTGGCACAGAGTCAAAAAGGGATTCTGGCCTAACATCATTGACGAAAGAATCCAATAAATCCAATTATAACACCTAACAAGTTCTTATAGGATTTCTAGTATAATCAGAAAACATTAAGTACAAACAAAATATCCGGAGACACCTTTGGAAGTATTAAGGGAATGAATGTTAGTTACTAACAGGTAGGAATAATAAGACTTATGTTTTATTTTTTTTTTGTTGTCCTCGATTTCATTAAGTAAAAAAAAATATATATAGAATCAAGATAGATCACTTCGCATACTCTTATTTCCATTTAATCTAATCCTTACCGTCTCCCGATTGTCTCTGTAAAACAATCGGAAGACAGACGAATAAATTCTTTCACTAGAAGAGGTTGCCAAAAAGAATTCTTTTTTTTTTTTGAATAAGAATATGAATATAATATTATTTATTTAATATATTTATATTAATTTATATATTTATATATTAATATTAGAGTATTCTAATTTAGAATTTCTTTCTTTTTTTTTTTATTTTAATTTAATAAATAAAAAATGGAATATATTATAAATAAAATTTTATATTCTATTTATAAATAGAATTCTAAACAGAAAAAAAAATAATAATAAAAAAAAAAGAAAGCCAATTAGCTATTCAATCTAACTAATATTGAATAAATGCCGGAGTGCTCATATACTTTCAGGAGTCTGTATACAAAGTTTTTTTTGACCCTTCCCCAACTAAAAATGGAATTCGATTCCCTGTCCGATCTATATCTATCCCTATCCAATCTAATTCAAGACCCAGTCAGTAGACCAGACACTACATTAGTAGTGGAAGGACTATCATATCAAGATTTACCGATTCCTTTTCACTACTAGAATCTTTCTTGAATTCTTGAATACGAGACGTAAGGATTTATAGAATTTTATAGAATTTTAAAGAATAAAACCTGCAGATGCTTAGAATTTAGAATCAAGGAAGTCTCAAGAGTCCCTTTCCCCCCGCTTGCTTCTGCTGTAAAAAAATTGTCAAGTTTTATATCAACAAAACGGAATAAGCTATTTTGTCGATCAGGCGACACCCGGATTTGAACTGGGGAAAAAGGATTTGCAGTCCCCCGCCTTACCGCTCGGCCATGCCGCCAAAACGATACAAAAAAATAGATGAGAATACCCCCCAAAAACTAAAAAAGGGGGTTCTAAACTTGTTTTTTTTTGTATCTTCGATTCTGTTTTCCTTAATCCCATTCTTAAAAGAGACTCTCCTCCCCTTCCTTTTTTTTCTATTGAAAAAAACGAACGTGCATTTTCAGTCAAAAAAGCTAAAATTCAGGACAAACCGGAACCATTAACTATTCATGAATGATTCTTCAATTCAAATTCAAAAAATTGGTTTTTTCCTAATGACTAATGACTAATGAGATAAGAAAATACAAATTTCTTTTTCAAGAAAAAAAATCCTATTTCAATTATAACAGCAATTATCAGTATATGTAAACCCTAGAACATAAATTGTTACACAGATATTATCTAATCGGGTATCTTATCCGTATCCGTATATAATGCCTATAAGATAATTTTCCAGAAATTCTCGTACTTGCATTTTTTTACAATTTT